ACCAGGAGAGAACACAGGGTCAAGCCTATTCACTTCACAACAACAAAACAAGCAAGGGATTTAGCTAGCGTCTCAAGCCCTCTCCTTTCAGTCGAGTCACTTTGTACCTCTCGCTTTGCTCGATCCGCACGTTGCGCGTTAGCGCATCCGTTTTCTTGCTTGAACAACGAACATTTGATTCAATTCCTTACCGCTCCGTGGGCCTGAGATGAGAGGGAAGGTCTATTTTACTCGAATCCTGGACCTTATCTTTCATCCTACACCGGTAAATGGGATCAGTTTTTCTTTTTGAATCAATGCTGGCCCAGTCGAGGCTCGTCCATGCCCAATCCCGATGGACAAACCTTCGATTTGCCCCTAGCTCTTTTTCCAAGAATTTTCCACTCCCCGTCGAATGACCCGTCTTCCCCAGTCCCTTAAAGCCCTCCCGGGGGCCTAGCCCTCTTTCTCAACTCGAGTCTGAAGTTCAGCGGCTTTCATCGTTTACGAACACCTGCGCTAATAAGACAAATAAATGGGGAGTCTATGCTTTGAATGAATCAGTAACAACGGATTAGTGGAATGAGGGATCAAGAGACGGATAGGGAGGGAATGGCCTATAAATCATTGGTGGACCTTCCCTTTTTCCAGTCACGGAGCTCTCAACTGAGTTGTTTAGGTTATGGAATTCCATCTCTAGTTGGGATTCGATAAAATGTGGTGCGGTTTCATCTCTCTCGACCAGTTCAGGTTCAAGGTGAAAAAAGGGGGAGAGAGGTACGAAGTGACTCGACTGATAAGGAGAGGGGACCCAGACTTGAGGATCTCTATGGCGGGAGGTTTATTTCGTATCAAGAGTGTGTTGGGGAGGCCTTTCAAGATGGATTGGATCGAGAGGCGATGCTTATGCCTCTTCTTTATCGATAGGATTCCCATCATTGAAAGTATACGGCGAAGGAGACAAGGGCGAGGCACCGAACATGTTCTACCCTAAACCTCCATCCGTCATTAGTCATCTCAATTCGCTTTTCCTATTCACTAGTACACTGCGCGCTACAACTAGCAGCCCCTTTACTAGTCAGGGAAAACGCTAGCTAGCTACAACTAGTTAGAACCCCAACTTGATGGGGTATTTGAAGAAGCCTGCTGAAAAACATAAGCGCGCTAGCGCGCAACGGCTGATGAAAAGCCAGCAACTTGTTAGGAGTCAGTTTTGGCTTGCCCCTTTATTCTTATTAGTCAGATAGGTTTGGAACCTTATACAAACAAGGTGCTGCTCGCCCCTATCTCTAAAGTGGCTTATGCACTCCACTTGTTACCACTAAACGACGAAGCCAGGAGCGGAAGGAGGGACTTGAACCCTCAACCTCAGCCTTGGCAAGGCTATGCTCTACCATTAAGCTATTTCCGCCAGCGGGGCAACATCAAGCAGCGAAGCACTACTGAGCAATTAACGTATCACTTGATACGGACGACTTCTGTTTTTCCGCCGGACCACAGTCTTGACCTCCGATCGAGCTACGAACACGAGTAGATAGGCGGTTAGGGGCCTTCAATCAATCTCCGGCCGCTCAGTGCCGCTATTGGTGCGAGTTGTAAGGAGTCTTGGTCTCGAGTCAAGCTGGGGTTTCATTCTCGTAACGGGAATGAGTGCACCGCAAGACCAGACAAGTTGCTCCCTCGCCTCGCAGCGGCGGCATCTGTCTTTTAAGTGAAGTCATTTCCTAAGACGGCTCTCCTCTTATTCTACGATAATCCAAGCCTCACGAACTTCTTACTGGGGCAGCAAGAAAACTCCTGCGCGAACAAGCTTAGGAAAGAATCTATTTCAGAGTCTCAATTAGCTGTTGCTTGTTCCTGCGAAACTTCCTCTGAAGCTGATAAAGCTGCTGATCACTTCCGAACGGATCTTGCTGACTCTATGAAATCGGAGAATTATGATGCTGTCTCACATAAACTCCTCCACAGTTCCCCCCATAAGAGGAGACAAGGGAACCTAATGTTCCACCCAGGCAAAAGTACTGAGAACATTTCTTTAGCAAAGAATGAAAAAGATTGAGCTAGCACGTCAGACTTGCCTGTCTACTCTCAGGAAGGCGGTATTCTAACATTTTTGACGAACTTTGACTCTTCCTACGAGCTTTAGTAGTTTGAACCTGATCTCTCAAAAAGAGAGGAAGCCAGAATTCAATAAGTTACTACTATCTATGACTGGCCAGCAGGCGCTACTATATGTATAGAAAAAGGAAGAAGGCATCTCATTGATTCTTTCAACCCTAAGAAAGATTAAGGCGGGATGTCAGCAGAGTCAGGAAGGGATAGAAGATCAATTTGTCCCTGAAGCGTATTCTTCCGAAACTCTTCTTCTTATAGTTTATGTGATGGAAGGTCATTCGGCTATAGCAACTAAACAAGCAGCTCAGCAAGCGGTTTAATAAATAAGATCATTGCTTGAAGAGTTCAATTGCTACAACAACTCGAAAGGCCTTTGACTGACTTACCTTATCGGGAACTTCTCTTG